AAGAAGAAAGTTTTTGATCACTTACTTCGCTCGCCCTTTTTTTATGGGTTTTTTTAATGCAATTTTTTTAATGCAAATAGATTCAATCTAATAATTTCTTTTAGATTAAGTCTTAGGTCTCGTTTGACCTGTGAAAGATCTCCTTTGTTAAAATGTTCCCAAAATTCCTAAAATAAAAGGAAAAAGACTTTCCACTATCCTAAACTAAGGACGGGAAGGAAGAGGGCGAGCATATCTTCTACCTAAATTGATCATGCTCAAATCAACCCTTCCCGGGGTATTGTCTGTCCCGATAAATAAAAAATTCCTGAAATAATATAATAAATAAAAGTATTGATATACTTGGAATTACGGAAGCAAATACCAATTTACTAAAAAAAGAAAAAAGTATCTAATCTAAAGAACTTATTTTCTTTTTTAGGATTAAACAAAAGGGTTCGCAAATAAAAGCGCTAGTGCCACAACCAATCCATAAATTGTTAAAGCTTCCATAAAAGCTAGACTAAGCAATAAAGTACCTCGTATTTTCCCTTCTGCTTCTGGCTGTCTCGCAATACCCTCTACAGCTTGTCCTGCAGCAGTACCTTGACCAACTCCAGGCCCAATAGAAGCAAGCCCTACAGCCAATCCAGCAGCAATAACGGAAGCAGCAGCAATTAGTGGATTCATGGTGAGTTCCTCGTGTCAAAAAAAAAAAGAAATGGTTAAGGATACAATCAACCAAGAAATTATTACTTTTAACGTCTAAGCTCTATTGGGTAGAAGTAACTAAAAAGTCCAAATAATCTAAATCGTCCGAACTACTTCGAGATCCCGTTTTTAGTTTCTAATCATTAGAGGTTTGTGTAAATCCATATGCTTTTCATTATTCTATTTCTCTTTCTTTCCAACCAACCACCCTTTCATTCCATCTTTTTTTACTCTTCGATATCCTTGAGTTCCCCTTTTTTCCCTTCATCTAATCCATAATAAAAGACAAAATACAGGAGGAACCCCTATTGAAATCGAACTAATCAAAATCCAATAGGAATCAAATCAATATATACAATTGATAACAATATGCTGGATAGAACTGGATATGGAATCCAATTCCGGAATTCTATATATCGGAAATGAATCTAATCTAACTTAGAAATAAATAAAATCCTATATACATTTGTTTCTTCTATTTTGTTTGCATATTTTCTTATTTTTTATTGAATCCAATTCCAAAATCATCCCTTAGAAAGCCGCACAAAAGATGACTGTCTTATAGACATTAAGGATATAGATCTAACCAGATTTCGCCCCCCTGAATGCATATATAATTTAACAATTCCGTAATATAGTCTATTCTCTCTCCTACAACTCTAGGTTATATATTCATACACTAGTTAGTTTTCTAACCAGGAGGATTATCTGTAACCATGCATGAATTGGGCTAAGCTAAAAAAAAGATTATTTCCAAAATAGTCAATTCAATGATGACCTTCCATGGATTCACCTATATAGGCTGCGGCTAACGTTGCAAAAATGAGAGCTTGAATACCGCTTGTAAATAATCCAAGAAACATGACCGGTATAGGGACTACTAAGGGGACTAAAGAAACAAGAACAACAACGACTAATTCATCCGCCAATATATTTCCGAAAAGTCGAAAACTAAGCGATAATGGTTTTGTGAAATCTTCTAGGATGTTAATTGGTAAAAGGATTGGGGTTGGTTTAATATATTTCTCGAAATAACTCAATCCTTTTTTGCTAAGACCCGCATAAAAATATGCTGCGGATGTGAGTAAAGCTAAAGCAACAGTAGTATTTATATCATTCGTGGGCGCTGCTAATTCCCCATGGGGTAACTCTATAATTTTCCAAGGTAAAAGAGCACCCGACCAATTCGAAACAAAAATAAAAAGAAACATAGTCCCAATAAAGGGAACCCAGGGACCATATTCTTCTCCAATCTGAGTTTTGCTCAAATCTCGAATAAACTCAAGGACATATTCGAAGAAATTCTGACCGTCGGTTGGGATGGTTTGTGGATTCCGAACAGCTATGATAACTGAACCCAGCAAGATAGTAATTACGACCCAGGAAGTGATGAGTACTTGGGCATGAATTTGGAAACCTCCTATTTGCCAATAGAAGTGTTGGCCCACTTCTACGCCCGATATATCATACAACCCCTTGAGTGTTTTAATGGAACATGGTGTAATATTCATATTGTCCTCTGATAAAAATTGAACTTCAAAAAAGGAATTCTTTTGATTCAACCATCTCTTTCTCAACTCAGCAACTTGAAGTATTAATCTTATATTTAGGATACCAAGAAATCACATCAAATGATAATATATATCAATACCCTCTAATATATATCAATATTCCCCTTCTTTTATCTATGCAAAACAAAAAAAAAAATAGTAACTGATCCCATAAATCTACGTAGTTGCTTAAGAATTTGCTATTCTTCTTAATCAATGATTTCTTATATAGAGAGAACGGCCCTCACAAATTGCAAATACTAATTTGTTAAGAATCAATCGAATTGAAGTCATAGTGTCGTCGTTGGCAGGAATTGATATATTCGCGAGATCCGGGTCGCAATTTGTATCGACTAAGGAAATAGTAGGAATCCCCAAAATAGCGCATTCCCGAAGAGCTATATACTCTTTTTGCTGATCAAGGACAATCACAATGTCGGGCAACCTCGTCATATATTTAATCCCGCCGAGATATCTTTGCAAGGTAGATAATTTTCTCTTTAAGATTGCGACATCTCTTTTTGGGAGCTGGTGGAATTTTCCCATCTTTTCTTCCGCTCTTAAGTCTCTAAATTGAGAAAGTCTAGTTTTGGTAATCGACCAATTCGTTAACATACCACTGAACCACTTTTTATTAACATAATGACAACGAGACCTTATTGCAGCTGATGCTACTAAATCCGCTGCTCTTTTTTTGGTACCAACAATTAAGAAGCTTTTTCCCTCACTTGATGCATCAAAAACTAAATCACAAGCTTCTGATAAAAAACGAGCCGTTCTAGCGAGATTTGTAATATGAGTACCTTTACGCTTTGCCGAGATGTAAGGAGCCATTTTAGGATTCCATTTCTTAATACCATGACCAAAATGAACTCCCGCTTCTATCATCTCTTTCAAATTGATGTTCCAATATCTTCTTTTCATTTTTTCCACACTTCCTTTTTTTTTTCTTTTTTTCGTCTTACCATTACAGAATTGATTTCTTTTTGAAGATTAAGAAAGAGCCGAAATATCTTGAAATAAATAATAATTGTTCCGATGGAACCTTCTATATTGGCCATTGATACATGATATAAACACAGCCTTAATAAATTAACTGACTTCTTTTATTTAGTAAAATATGAAAATACAAAATCTAAAATTAGACCTGTTAGCATTCTAAGGTCAAAAGTATAGTTTCAATTAAACTAAAAAAATCTGCTTTATATATCCTTAAATCCTATAAATAGGAGGGGGTTCTGATGTCTCATAGAAATTGTTTGTTACGTCAGAATCAGAAGAAACTAATTCTGTATGGAGAAACAAAATATCTCTCATTTCTGACGTGAATAGATTTTTTTTTTGAATTTCGAAATAAAGGTTCTTGTCTTGTGGGAAACGATGCACAAATTTTTGGAATCCGGTACCAACAGGTATAATTCCCCCCAGAACTACGTTTTCTTTCAGGCCTTTCAACCAATCAATACGACCTCGTAGGGCAGCTTTTGCTAAAACTCGAGCAGTTTCTTGAAAACTTGCTTCAGATATGAAACTTTGGGTATTCAGGGAGGCCCTTGTTATTCCCAATAAGATTGCCCGATAATAGATCGATTCATCGAAAGCTCGCCCTGCTCGCTCCGCTCGCAATAGTCCTATTAATTCCCCAGGTAAAAAAACATTAGACATTCCATCTTCGGAAACCCGTACTTTTGATGTTACTTGGCGTATAATAATCTCTATATGTCTATTATGGATCTGTACCCCTTGGGATCGATAAACCTTTTGGATCTTATTAACCAAAGAGATACGACTTTGGGCGATGGTTAGCTCAGCTCCAATCAAAAATCCCCAGGGAACTCCAAGAATTCTTGGTATATGCTCATTCCAATCCTCAATTCTCCTTTCGAGATTCGGCGATAGTGAATCAATTGAACGTGCTTCGAATATTTGTTCTACTTTTGGAAGACCTTGCGTTATATCACTAGATCTTGATTTTTCATATATAAAGGTAACTAACCTATCCCCTTTGTAAAGGATTTTTCCATAATGACCATGAACAGTTGCTCCTATAGTGGCCAAATAAGGCTTAGCTGCTCTTATAACAAAGGAGTCCATATTAACAATGAAAATTTGACCAGATTTTTTTATGTGCGATTTAAATAGACATACATTTTCGCAAATAAATTGTCCAAGGTGAATTATTGCCAATGTCTCCCCCCACGAGTCATGATGGAGAAAGTGCCAATTCAAATGGAATGGATCCAACATGATGTTACTGTCGAAATTCGACATCCTTTTATTTTCATCTATTAAAGAGTATTTAATCCCTTGAAGTACTTGGAAGGTTTGTTTCAAATTGTCAAGGAACAAGTATTTTTTTAACAAGATCTGATTATGTGTTAATAAATAGTAAGATGAAGAAAAATTCGATATACTAGGTACAATAGCGCCTAAGAACCCAAAAATATCTAGAATAAGAATTCTAGGATTCGATTCTTTTACCACATTGGGATATTTCGAATTCTTGAATAAACCAATTCGAGAACAGTTGGATGCCGACAAAATCATCAAAGATGGGTATTCTTTATTTCGATTCAACAAGGTGCCAATAGCTTCTTGATGCTGGCTAAATGATTGAATCTTCGCCTTGGAATAAAAGGAATTGGTATTGTTGCAATCTAACCTATTATTGGGAATCGGTCCTGCACTTGTCCTATCATACCTTCTTCTTGTATATGAAATAGTGGACTTGACTAACTCAATTCTTAGGAAATCGCGAATCAGATCATTTGTTCTTAACTCAACAAGGGAAGCACGAGCCCCCTCTTTTTCGTCTTGTTCCCAATTCACTACCAAGCAAGTTCGAACGAATTGACTATTCGTGTGATAAATTCTTTGAGTTAACTTGCTATTTTCATGAGAAATAAAATTGACAAGTCGAAGTTGGAGATTATCCTCTTCTTGCAGGAGATCTTGCGGGAAAAGTCTTGCGAGATTTCTCCCTTCGTCCATTTCATATGCGACTGCAGGTCGAACTGAAACAAAATACTTTTCCTTACTTTTGAGAATTTTTTTCCGTTGAACATAAACCCAATTTTTGCTTTTTTTTGAGTCCTTCGAATCTTTTTTATCTCTTTCTGGTGGTATCAAACTGGCGCCTAATATCTTATCTGCCTCTTCAGGAAAATGAATATCTCCGGAAAAGATTTTTAGTTCCGTATGGCTTTTTTTTCTCTTAACTCGGACTAATCCACCTAGTCGACTTCTTGTATTTTTTGTGAGTTGTGTATCCACTCCAATAATACTATTGTCAAGTATCTTTAGGGATGAGGATCTCGGCAAGATATGCAGTTCTTGAAGAATGAAAAAAAACCGATCTACTTCTTTTTGGTATTTTAGACTAAATTCTTTTGTTCCTCGATGCTCAATAAAACCCTCTTTTTTTAAGATAGAATCTTCCTCTGGGCTACCATATTCGTCCTCTGAGTCTTCCTCTGAGTCTTCTTCTAAAGCCCCGTATTCGTTCTCTGAGCCATCTTCACGACTCCCATATTCTTCTTCCTCTAGAGTTCCATATTCGTTCTCTCGAGTTTTATATTCGTTCTCTGGGTTCCCATATTCTTTTTCTGGGTCTTTCTCTAGAGTTATATATTTGGCCTCTAGGGTCCTATATTCGTCTTCTAGGGTTTCATATTCGTCTTCTAGAGTCCTATATTCGTCTTCTAGGGTTTCATATTCGTCTTCTAGAATCCTATATTCGGTCTCTGGGCTCTCATATTCGTCCTCTGAGTCTTCTTCTAGAGGCCTATACCCTTCCTCCGGGGTCCGATATTCTTCCTCTAGGGTCCTATATCGAAATTTAACAATTCCTGAACCCCTTTTATCTTTTCTGTATCCTGGATCGTCAAAATAAGCAAAAATAGTATTTCGACGTAAAACACCCATAAAGGGTACTTCAATCGAAATCCCCAAACAGGATATTAGCTCTTTTTCTTGTTTTTGATGATATTGTAATGGAATGACGAACCTATTTCTGCGCTTTTTTGCCAACAAATCCGAATTATCTTGCAGAATAGAAGGATAGACAAAATTCCAATGATTGTTGGACACGATTCGATCTGGCGTTAAATAATCAAGAATTTCCTTATCTTTTTTACCAAAAGTACCCAACAGTCTATGGCTTACTTGATCATTAGCCATTGAGAGGTCAAAGATATATCTTCCGTCAAGAGAAAAAGAATAAGTATTCATTTGATCTTGATCCTTGTGCAGTGAAAAGGATGCTATACTGGATCTGCACATACTTACTGACAATATCCATAAATGGCTTGTTTTTGGTAATCGACGAAGATTACCATATTGATATTCGGGCGCATGGTAAACATCAGTACTCCAGTGCATTTCCCCGTCTGATTCGGAATAAATATGCTTTTGTACCTTTTCTTTAAAATGCAAAGTTGATGTTCCGGCACGAATCTCCGCAATTACTTGTTCGGATTCTACATATTGATCATTTTGCACTAGAATCAGGCTTTTTAACGGAATATTCACACTATGTAGGATATCCTGACTCTGAATAGTTACACGCAAGTCTATATAGCATAGAAAAGCGGGCTGCCCATGACGGGTACGTGTGGGGTGAACCAAATTCACATTGAATTGGATTTTTCCATTCGAGGGGGATCGTACAAGGTCGGCAGTACCCCCTGTGAATACTCCGCCAGTATGAAAAGTTCTTAATGTTAGTTGAGTCCCTGGCTCCCCAATTGATTGACCCGCAATAATACCTACAGCTTCTCCCAATTCGACCAGATCGCCATGAGTGGGACTCCGCCCATAACATAATTGACAGATCCAAGATGTGCTCCGGCAAGTAAAAGGGGTTCTAATATATATTGGTTGTGCCCGAAACGGTTGTGCTCGAAAGGCAGTTATGAATCGATTGACTAATCCAACTCCAATATCTTGATTTCGAGCAGCAATGCATCGTGAACCGATATATATATCGTCTGCTAATACACGACCAATTAGTGTTTGGACAAAAAGTTTTTCTGTCATCCCATTTTGAGGACTCACAGAAATACCTCGGATAGTACCACAATCTCTTCTACGCACAATAATATGTTGAACTACTTCAACAAGTCTTCGTGTAAGATATCCAGCATCGGCTGTTCGTACAGCAGTATCTACAACCCCTTTGCGGGCTCCGTAGCAGGAAATTATATATTCTGTCAAAGAAAGACCCTCGCGTAAATTGCTTTGAATAGGCAAATCAATCATTTGTCCTTGAGGATCCGCCATTAACCCTCTCATCCCTACTAATTGGTGTACCTGAGATGCATTTCCTCTGGCTCCTGAAAAAGACATTAAATAGACTGGATTAGAAGGATCCGTTATCCGAAAATTAGAATTCATTTCTTGTTTCAAATATTCACTTGTAGCATACCATATTTCAACGGATTGGCGTAATTTTTCTACTGCGTGTACAGCCCCGTAATAATAGTGTTTCTCCAAAAGAAAACTCTGTTGTTCCGCATCTTGCACTAACCATCCTTTAGAGGGTATTGTTAAAAGATCCTCGATTCCTAAAGAAATCGATGTAGTAGTGGCTTGATGGAAGCCCAGAGCCTTTATTTGATCCAGTATATGGGATGTATATCCCATTCCGAAATGATCTATTAATCTGCTAATAAGTCGTTTCATAGCAGTTCCGTCTATCTCTTTATTATGAAAGACCAGGTTGGCCCGTTCCGCCATACATAAGTACCCCCTTTTTGACTGAGTAGGATTCGACAATTGCTGAGTAGGATTCGACAATAGGCCTGAGTCAGTGATTCGAAAACTTAATTTACCCCCTTTCCTCAATCTCAATCTGAATTTACGTGGCAAAAAAGATGGTACTAGCGAAATCGGAATGCCCCCCGAAAGGGGCATCGCCGAATCTAACTTCCTTGTTTAGATTTAGATAGTGTATGAATAGGCCCGACTAAATCCTTGTACGGCTTCCTCTATTTCTCTATAAAAAGAAATATGACCAAGAGTGGTTCGAATGTATATAGAACGGGTTTCTTTTTTTCTATTTCCGACTATTAGATAGTCGGCATAAATATCATGATAAGTCCCAAAAGATTCATATTGAACTTCAATCGGAACTTCTCTTGATCCAATGACGCGTTGATCTAGTTTCCATCGGAGCCACAAGGGGCTGTTTAAACCGATTCGTTTCTGTCTATAAGCTCCCAGTGCATCATAGGAACTAGAAAAATGGGGTTCTTTATCTTTCGTATAATTATTATTATTGTGGTTTACTTTTTTATTTGGATAGTTTCCGCAACTATTATATCTATTTGCACAAATTCCTCGGCGATTCCCAATCGTTAATACATAAAGTCCGATAAGCATGTCTTGGGTTGGCACACAAATAGGATCTCCAATAGCGGGAGACAGGAGATTCATATGAGAAAACATAAGTAAACGGGCTTCTGCTTGAGCTTCCAAGGATAAAGGTAGATGAACAGCCATTTGATCCCCATCAAAGTCCGCATTGAAACCCTTACACACTAATGGATGTAAACAAATAGTACGCCCCTCCACTAAAGTGGGTTGGAAGGCCTGTATGCCTAATCTATGCAGGGTAGGTGCTCTGTTCAACAGTACGGGATGCCCCTGCATAACTTCTTGAAGTATTTCCCATACAATGGGTTCCTTTTCCCAAATTTTCTTTTTAGCAATCCTGACATTAGAAGTAGCACGTTTCGTGATTAAATCGCGAATTACAAATAGCTGAAAAAGCTTTATTGCTATCTCTAAAGGTAATCCACATTGATGTAATGAAAGCGAAGGACCTACAACAATGACAGAACGCCCCGAGTAATCAACCCGTTTCCCAAGCAGCGTTTCGCGAAACCTCCCCTCTTTACCCTCAATTACATCTGAAAGTGACTTGTATACTTTATTGTGACCATCCCTCATCGGTTGCCCGCGAGACCCACTATCAAGAAGTGTATCCACGGCTTCTTGTACCAATTTTTCCTGGCACATTACTAAATCTGCTGGCGCTAATTCACTTCTTTTTAATAGATAGGCTAGATTGTTGTTCCGACGGATAACTCTCTTATAAAGTTCATTAATATCCGAAGTCACTACTTTATCCCCAGACCTATAAACAATGGGTCTCAATTCGGGAGGAAGAACCGGTAATAAGCACAAAACCATCCATTCAGGTTCTACATTTGTTTGAATAAAATGTTTCGCCAATTGCATTCGTCTAATTAAAAAAACTTTTCTTATTCGTCTTTTTCTATCTTCCCATTCATCTCCACTATACCCCTCGTCTTCTAATTCCTTCCATTCAACCAAGGAATTCTCTATAATAATTCGCAAATCCAAATCCGCTAATTGTTCTCTAATAGCACCTGCTCCTGTCGCAATTTCCCGATTTCGAAATGTTGCAAAGCCTGGAGTAGAAAAAAAGGGAGAAATGCTGTGGTTACAGGATGCAATTTCATCTTCGAATAAACCTCGTAATCGTAAGAAAGTCGGTTTTTTAGCGCTGGGTCTAGCAAAAGAGAAATCGCCGTATACTAGGCCTTCCAATTTCTTAAGGGGTTTATCTAAAAGATTTGCGATATAACTAGGAAGACCTTTCAAATACCACACATGAGTCACTGGACATGCCAGTTTGATGTATCCCATTTGATATCTTCGTATCCGAGAATCAACAAATTCTACCCCGCATTTTTGACAAAATCTTTCGTCTTCGTTTTCAGCTACGCTAGCTCGAGAATTTCCACAAGCACAAATTCCGCTTTTTATGGGTCCAAAGATTCTTTCGCAAAACAATCCATCTTTTTCTGGTTTATCAGTTTTATAATGAAAAGTGGAGGGCCTTGTTACTTCGCCAACGACTTCCCCATTAGGTAGGATTTTGTTAGCCCAAGCCTTTATTTGTTGAGGGGAAACGAGTCCAATTTGAAGTTGTTTATGTTTATATTGGTCAATCATAAAATAGAAATAAGAAAAGAATTTATATTTATTCTGATCAAACATCCTCCCTATTAACCTGAAAGTTCTTCTCAGATACAAGGAAATGGTTCAGTTCTAGAGCCAAAGATCGTAGTTCTCGAACGAGCACTCGAAAAGATTCTGGAGGATCCTCGTGATTAGGTACTCTTTTTCCCCAGATCGTAGCATTAAGTATTTCTTGGCGAGCTATAAGATGATCAGATTTATAAGTAAGTATCTCTTGTAAAATATGAGCAACACCAAATCCTTCTAAAGCCCAAACTTCCATTTCTCCTACTCGTTGTCCCCCTTGTTTGGCTCTTCCTCTAACGGGTTGTTGGGTAACAAGTGAGTAGGGCCCGGTAGAACGTCCATGGATTTTCTCATCAACTTGATGAATTAATTTTAAAATATAGGACTTCCCTATTAGAACAGGTTGTTCGAAGGGATCCCCTGTTCTTCCATCAAATATTCTGCTTTTTCCCGGGTACTCGGGTTCAAATACCCATGGATTTTTTGTTTGTTTACTGGCTTCATATAATTCCGAAAACACAAGTTTTCTTGAAGCCTCTTGCTCATATCTCTCATCAAAGGGTGCTATTCTATAATGTTTCTTTAGCAGATCCCCCGCTAATCCGAGCGAGCTTTCAAATATTTGTCCCACATTCATTCGTGAGGGTACTCCTAGGGGATTGAAGACCATATCAACAGGTGTTCCATCTTGCAAATAGGGCATATCTTGCCTAGGCAAAATTTTGGAAATGATCCCCTTATTCCCGTGTCTTCCTGCTACTTTATCCCCAACTTTGATTTCACGTTTCTGTAAAATATATACACGAACCGTTATGTCGAGGGGGTCCCTCTGGATCCATTTCACATCGATAACGCGCCCTCTTCCACCTATAGGTAGTTTGAGAGAAGTTTCTTTTGAAGTGGATACTTCAAGACCAAAAATGGCCCGTAATAATCCAGCTTCTGCGATATACGAGGATTCGCTCGATATCTGAGGCGTTAATTTACCTACTAAAATATCGCCTGTTTCTACCCAGGATCCCAACTTCACAACTCCATTTCTGTCCAAATTGCAGAGTAAATGTTCTTCTAGATGTGGTATTTCTTTAGTGATTTTTTCAGCGGAGCCTTGGCTTGTCGTATCCGTCTGAATTTCATATTTTCGAATGTGAAAAGAAGTGTAAATATCCTCATATACCAAACGTTCGCTAATTAGTACTGCGTCTTCAAAATTGTAACCCTCCCACGGCATATAAGCTACTAAAACGTTTTTTCCTAAAGCAAGTTCCCCACCAACTGTAGCTGCTCCCTCCGCTAAAATTTGCCCCTTTTTAATGGATTTACCCCGCGGAACCCGAGGTTTTTGGTGTATACAAGTATTTTTGTTAGAGCGCCGATGGGCAACTAAAGGAATACTTATGGTCTTCCTACTACTTGATAAAAGGATCTTGTGACTATCACTAGAAATGATCTTTCCCTCGCGTTCGGCTATAATGGAAACCCTCGAATCTAGAGCTGTTTGGCGTTCCAATCCAGTTCCAACAATGCACTTCTCGGACCGAGAAAGTGGAACTGCTTGGCGCTGCATATTAGAACTCATTAAAGCCCGATTCGCATCATTATGCTCAATAAAAGGAATAAGAGAACCTCCAATAGAAAAATATTGGAAAGGAAAAATACTTCTAACATGAATCTGTTCCCATGCAATAGTCAGGAATTCTTGACGGTATCTAGCTGGAACAACCTGTTCTTCCTGAATACCCTGATTCAAGGACAAAGAATTTCCTGCTGCTATCATATAATATTCATCTCTATTTGGTGATAAATAAACCACCTGTCTCCCTTTTTTTTCTTTTGCTTTCTCAGATATTTCATAAAACGGACTCTCTATAGATCCCCACCAGTGATCAATTATCGCATGAATAGCTAAGGATCCAGTAAGTCCAACGTTGATGCCTTCGGACGTGTCAATTGGACAAATACGCCCATAGTGACTCGGATGAATATCTCGGCTCCGAAAACTTGCAGTTCTCCCCGTCAATCCTCCAGGACCTAAACAACTCACTTTTCGCCCATGAACCGTTTGGGTCAATGGATTGGTTTGGTCAAAAACTTGAGATAAGGGGTATGTGCCAAAAAAGGTCTCATAAGTAGTTACTAATAAAATCGAAGTTGAAGTTGGAGTTACCAAAGTTTGTGGAGTCGGTTTCGATTGACGTATGAATACTCTACGGATAGTTTTTTGAACCGCATGTTGTAAACGCCCAAGAGCCAGTCCGAATTGATCTTGTAACAGATCCGCAACCGAACGAATACGTTTATTTTTCAAGTGATTCATATCGTCATCGTCAAGTATACCCGTCCCAAATTTCATTCCAATCAAATGATCCGTAGCAGCCAATACATCTCGTGGTAACAAGAATGTATTGTTCTGAGGTATATTAAGATTCAGTCTCCGATTCATATTTCGTCGACCAACTCTTCCTAATTCACATTTTTGTTGAAAAAATTTTTTTTGTAATTCCTCACATAAGGACTCCGAAAATACCAGGTCCCCGCCTACACAAGCAAATTGTTGATAAAACTCCAAAATAGCTTTTTCTTTTGACTCAATCCTCTTTTTCTCCTTAGCATTCGGGAAAGACAAGAAAATTTCGGGGTAGGAAACATTATCTAAAATTTCTCTTAGATTCGAACCCATAGCTGATGATAGAACTAAAATAGATATCTTTTGTTTTCTACTCACGCGAGCCCATATCCTTTCTTTTTTATCAATTACTAATTCCGATCTTCCTCCCCAATCTGATATTATAGTCCCAGTGTATATAGAAATTCCCTTATGGTCTAATTCGGAGCGGTAGTAAATACCAGGACTTAGCAATATTTGATTGATCACAATTCGGTATATTCCATTTATTATAAAGGTTCCTAAGGAATTCATTATAGGAATGTTTCCAATAGCAATGGTTTGCTTTTGCACATCGAAACCAAAAATTAATCTCGCAGATACATATAATTCCGAAGAATAAGTGAGTGATTCATACACAGCATCCCTTTCTTTTATCGAGGGTTCTAGCAATTGATATCCTTTCGCAAATAATTGAAATGCAATTTCGTGATCTGAATCTTTAATTGTTGGAAACTTCTCAAGTTCTTCTGCCAAGCCTTGATTAATGAACCTACAAAATCCCTCAAATTGGATCTGGCTAAATCCGGGTATTGTGGACATTCCCTCATTTCCATTCCGGAGCATCTTAATCTTAAGTTTCCTATTTATCGAAGAAAAATTCCATTATCAGCTCACTCTTTATCAATCCCTACGGATCAATCTAGCAATTATGGAATCTATATTCTGTTTACTGAATCACATGAAATTCTAGGGAACTCCACATACGTATTTCATATATGTATTTCATCCATATGAATAAAAAGAATTTTGACGAAAGTTCGACTTTGGCAGGAGTAGAAATCGAATTAAAATGAATTGATAAAAAAGTACTAGAAAAAATTCTGCCACTTAAACTTTATGATATTCTAATCAGATTGGATAGCAAAGATTTCTCGTTTTATCTCCTTTCTATGAAAGAAATAAAGCCATAATAATTTATAAGCACTAGAAAGTTTGACTTTAGTTTGATTTAGAATTTAGAATAGTACGCTTAGTTTTATTTTCAAAAAGAATTTTAAGGTTCTTTTTTGTTTCTTAGTAATAGAATTGCTGAAAAATAAAGGATTTTGTTGTAGAATCCTAAAATAAAGTACTTACTTTTTTAAGTACTTGCTAATCGAGTTATCCACCTATTCACATATCCTTTCTTTTATCGTAATTTCACTCGTGTGGGCCAAAGGCCGGGCCGGGCCATAATCTATATCCCCCGTAGGGATATGTACATAAGGGGGATCCGTAGATAATAACGCTGTTCGGACCTGGAGTTTACCTATATACAGATTAGGGAAACTTTTATTTTATTATGCCATTAAAGGAGAGAATACTGATTTAAGAGTCGTTTACTACTCCAATTCAAAAAAAAATTCTAGTTAATGGTTCCAATTTGTTCTGAATTTTGCAGTCTGTGACTGGAAATCCACTTTTGCTCCTTTGCCATTTCAATAGAATAGAAAAAAGGGGGGGGTTAGTAAAAAATATGGATGAATACTTGTTTTTTTTCTTTTCTCGAGATTTTTTGGCGGCATGGCCAAGTGGTAAGGCAGGGGACTGCAAATCCTTTATCCCCAGTTCAAATCTGGGTGCCGCCTAATCAATAAAATACTTAGGATTATAGTACTAATCAAACTCAAAAATTTCGTACCCTCATAAGTTGGGGCAAGAGAGTAACTAGGTCTGGCGATACTGGATTTTGAGAATCCATACCATAGTTCTATCCTCAAATGAGGCTTTGTTTTGGTAGCAGTGGCCCAAACGAGGAGCTATCAACAGAGATGAGGTAGCGTTTCCTTATTCTTTTATTAATTTGAATTGATTTTGGAATTTTAAACTTCCAAAGGGCCCTAAGTCTTTTTTCAATCTAAGATTGAAGAAGGGACTTTGCGAAGAAATAGCAATAGACTTCGTACATCTTATGGTACCTACATACACTAAAGTAAAGGCTACAGATTCTTTCGAGAATCAGATTGAATAGGCCGATCAAAAATCAATTTCGGAGTTGTGGAGTGGATAAGGTCTGCTCACTCTTTCATAGAAAGAGAGAAAGTGAGGCAGTAGGGTTTAGGACAAAAATAAACATGGGTAAAGTAGGTATCCAATCAATATTTATCTATCCTAATTTTATAGTATATTCTGACGTCCTTTGCTTATAAAAAAGGTAACAAAAGGAAGAAAAAATCTCTCTATTCCCGCGTCTTCTATTCAGGACATTCCCACACTCTTTCTTTTTTAAAGAAAAGGTATATGTATCATATTTTTACTTAATACTCTCCAATTCTACCAGAAATCATATAAGAATTTCATAGGAGTAAATTACTTTAACCGATTCATCCGTAGTCTTAGAGCAGAATTTTGACTCTGTACCCTTAATTCCACTATGATTATTGATCAATAGTAGAATAATTCCTTCATAGAAATAGGAGACATAATTTACATGGATATAGTAAGTCTCGCTTGGGCTGCTTTAATGGTAGTCTTTACATTTTCTCTTTCTCTAGTAGTATGGGGGAGAAGTGGACTCTAGGGATACTACTAATTGATTGAGTAGTTGAATTGTAGTATCAACTCTTTTCTTTAATTGATCATTATGTATCAGATTTATTTTGTATTAATCATTTTTCCAAACTTTATTTTTTCTCTCTTTCTTTAGTTTTGTTTCACTCTTGTAAAAAATTCTTTTAAGTTTTAAGAAAGAGTCGTTCTATTCTACTATGTTTCATTCTACTATAATAGAAAGAAATAGAATAGAAAGATCAATTATAGTAATTAAGAATTTCTACTAGAAGTGACGAGTAAAAATCAAGTTCTTTACATAAGAAAATTAGACTTTCTTAGACGAAGCTATTTACAACATATTGCACATTTTCGATTTATACTCTTTTCTTAGAAATTTTTTTTGTTCTTTTTTTTGAAGGATCTCGCGTGGAGCATCTCGCGTCATTTTTAAGTATGAAAGATTCGCGGGTTTTTTCCTTTTATTTACTTTTTTTCTTTTATTATAGTCTATTCTCGTATTATTTTTCTACCTCTCCATGGATTCTTTCGATGAAGCATCGTCTTCGATTTTTTAGATTTTTACTTGCTTGAAATTAAGTAGATGCAGTGAAAAAAGAAGTTGAATTAGATTACTATTTCAATCTACTAATATATTCTATGTAGATTCAAGACAATATAATAGAAAGAATCTAAAGTGTGGTAGAAAAAACTATATGTAGTTCTTTCTACCACACTTTAGGATTCCAACCGGATCCTTTCATTTAAGACTTGGATTTTTATTTTCTTTAATCCCTTTTCATTTCTTCAATGATTAATTGGAATTCCTATTAATCCTTTTGGCTGGCTGTTTTTACATAAATAATAAGTAAAAAGGCAGTAGGAACTAGAATGAACAATGCAGTAGCAATAAATGCGAGAATATTTACTTCCATAACTTCTTTATTTTTTTTTTTTCACAATAACTCGGGATATAATCCCATGGAGAGGAAAAGCGGGTATCACTATAAATTCAAAGGGAGGACTTGCATTCTGATAATACTGAATCAATTCAATATTATGAATATATTATGAATACAGGATCTATCAAATCAATTCATGGTTGATAGTGGAATAATATAACATAGGAAGATCCCTTATCTATACTAAAACCAAAATAGGTTTTTTGATTGGATTTGGAACCCCTCTATTTTTCCTCCTTTTCTACTTCTACTTTCGCTTTTCTATATATATGTAGAGCCAAGAATCTTTCTTATCCAATTTCCCTTCCCTTTTCCTATAGTTATACATACAACTATGTATGCATGTATGTATTATACAACCGACTTCATATGGGTCACATAGACATCCAAATAAGCAGTAGAAATAGAAATGAGATGGAGAAAAGAAGATCTTAAATAAAAAAGATCCAATATTTGCATTTAGGAAAAAGAGCGTTTGCTTAGTTTTTATTTTATTAGGTTACTGTCAATATCTGCTTTTGGGGTCTAAAGATGAGAGCAGATTCATAAAAAAAAGGAATCGACAAATGTACCGAGAATGCGGTGGATTCTTTCCAAGAATTCATTGAACATACACAAAGAAAGTTGGAACTACAAAAGATATTTGATCTTGCCTTCTGCCCCCCCCCGTTTTCAGGGAAATTCTTGATGAAAAAAAGGAAAGATTAATTTTTCCATTCATTGAACCCTAGTTCGGGACTGACGGGGCTCGAACCCGCAGCTTCCGCCTTGACAGGGCGGTGCTCTAACCAATTGAACTACAATCCCTGCGGGGTGTATGACATACCTATTCATAAATAAAACCCTAAGAAGATTCGTCTGTCGCACTCTAAGAAATAGATGTATACTACTACACCCACATAGGATATGTGGGTATAGTGAGAGTGGCATAACTAGTATGCCGCGATTTTTTATCCCTAAAACAACTGATAATCCATCTTTCAATAAGAAAAACTGTTTTCTTTGTAAGAAAACAATAAGAGAGATATGGCTTAGAAATAAATTTGCCCCTTCTTTTACCCTTACCCTTTATTTCTATGGATCAGATATTATTGTTATGGAAGAAACAAATGGATTTAGTTCATATTCACAAAGTCCTAGATTTTTGGGCCGAGCTGGATTTGAACCAGCGTAGACATATCGTCAACGAATTTACAGTCCGTCCCCATTAACCGCTCGGGCATCGACCCAGGAAGAATTTATTCTAGGATTTTTGATAATCTACGATTAACCTCTTTTTATAATACTCCCTACCCCCAGGGGAAGTCGAATCCCCGCTGCCTCCTTGAAAGAGAGATGTCCTGAACCACTAGACGATAGGGGCATCAATAGACGATAGTACTATAATAGAAATAGAACCACTCGTCATTATACTATAATGATAGTATGAGCAGTTTTTTGGAATTGTCAATATACTCGAATCGAAGAGTATAAATAGATCAAAGCAAAGAGCCTTTCCTACTTTTATGCTTTCATAGGATTTTTTTTTTAGTTGATGGTTAGGTTAATTCGCGGATCATCCCCTGCTTTTTAGGGAAATTTCTTTTACTTCTTTTTATTTCTAAAGGATATAGAATAAGACTAGATTAAAAAAAAGGATTCTAGATTAGTTCACTACAGATATTGATTTGATTGCTCTAACAGGAAAAAGAGTCCAATTTTATTTCTTTTTTGCAATTTGAACTCTGTGCTTCGTTCAGTGTTCATATCAAAAATACGGGCATCTCATACTAAACGAAGTCATAAAATTCAATAAAAAACAGAGACATTTTATTCTATCGGATTCGAACCGATGTTGCCGTGGCACTACTCTACCACTAAGGAAAAGCCCTTTATCGGATTTGAACCGATGACTTATGCCTTACCATGGCATTACTCTACCACTGAGTTAAAAGGGCTTTTTATTCAAAAATTAGCCACTTTCATTTACCATTATAGATCTACTGCATAATGTACAAAATATATGTATATATTAATATATATATAATATATATAGATATATATGTAGAGATATACATATATATGTAGAGATTTTATTTTCTATATTGAATTGAGATATAGAAGTTTATTTATAGCGAGGTTCAAAAAGGCCAAAGGGGCAATAAGAATAAGAACTGCTATTAAAAAAATGGTAGACTTTGTTTTTTTATCTTTAGCCTATTCACTTTTCACGTGCTTAGAATGTTCTGCAGAATTAGGACTTTTTTCTTCTATTGGCTGATCTTATCATGAGAACTTTCTCCATTTATGTTTTATTTCCCTTAATTCTAATTGGGTGGGTATAAAGGAATTCGCTCTCTTCATATACCCATATGGCTGGGTATTGTATTAATTTTCAGTGATATACTTCTTATCTGTTTTGGTGCGAGATTGAAACAATTTTTCACAGGCATTCCTTGGAAAAACCTTCCAGTTCAAAACTTTTCAATTTTTCTGTTTTGGGCGGATTTTTTACAATAATTTTCAAAGGATACCCTTGGGAAATAGTACTTGAATATATATTATCGGTGTATTTTGAACAAACTATATTGGATTGGAGTTTTATCAACAATTTTATTCTAAAAAGTGGGCAGTCGAATTTATACTCCAGAGTATAAAAATGATTCTAGAGCCTGTCTTATAAAAAAGAAAAAGGAAGAAAGGAATTGATGGGTACTGTCGCTTATATCTCTTAGTGTATATTGTAGGAATAATCAAACTATAGAATACGAAGAATACGATCCTAATTGAAATGCATACATTTGTTTCATACGCTAGTGGGATGGTAAGAAGAGATTTCTTTTACATACTAGAGAGGGGTTACCTAAAGCCAAAATTAAAGGCTTTCCATTGAAGTACCAACTGCTCACTTTTCTTCGTAGGCGGAATTAGCTTCCTCCTCGAATGGCTAACCTTGACAAAGGGTAGTGTTGGTATCATAATCTACATGTAGCGGGTATAGTTTAGTGGTAAAAGTGTGATTCGTTCTATTAATAACTGAATTTGAAATGAGATACTTAAGGCATCCTTAGGTTTTTTATATTCATATTCCGATGAAAACTTTAGTTCTTATAAAGGGTTTAATCCTTTTCCTCTCAATAGCATATTGAGGAACAATATACATTCTCGCGATTAGTATCCAAAGACTAATTTAATTTGCATGAAAAATACAAATTGGATTAGGAGTACAGAGGCGCGAAGCATAATTTTGCATTGGATTAAGTATTCCAATTTTTTAAATATGAGTAAAGGATCTATGGATGAAGATACAAAAAAGTTTATTTCCAATCGTAACTAAATCTTCTTTTAGTTAAAAAGAAATGGAAGCCCAATAGCTAAAAAACGATAGTTTTGGTTTACTAGAACCATCAGGATATTGTTTCAGCTCGGTGGAAACCCAACTCTTTTCCTCAGGATCCCTTGAATGAAATTAGGGAACGAAGTAAGTGGATTAGATAGATATTTAGGAGAATTTAATTTCTATCTCCTACTCTTACTCTATAGGGATCATCTATAAAGCGGAGAGCTTTGGTTCCATTCAGACCGAAAAGCTAACATAGATGTTAAGTGGTGAGAATAGCCATAAAGGAGCCGAATGAAATCAAAATTTCATGTTCGGTTTTGAAT